GACTTAAAAGGGTTTAGCTTTAACCATGTTAATGGTCCCACATTATTGGTTGATAGAGAATCAAAGGAAGGTAGATTTACCAACAAATTACGAAATGCTATAGTTCTTACATATAATTTATTAATTTATTCAGAAGTAATTCGCGGGATTATGCACCTTTCTTTCTTAGTTCTAACGAACAAAAACGAACAAAGTGCATCTGGTTGGATCCAGCCTATTTTTGAAATAAACAACTCGCACACACTCCCTTTCCAAAAAAGATCAATACACCGAGCACTACACTTAGATTTATTAGATTTGTTGCTAAAATATCGGTATTAAATCTTAAACTCCCGGCGGATGGCCAGTGACCCAAGGAAAGGAAAGAATCAGTTACATTTTTCATATGATCTCCCCTTATAGATAGACTAAAAAAATAGAACAGAGTTCTTTTTGTATCACGTCCCGCCCTCTTTTTTTTTTTGCAATTGAAATTCCCAATAAGAATGATACTTAATTAGAATTAGGTTATAATTAGGTATCAGGCTATATCTCACATCAGTCCTTCCCAGAGTTATTGTCTCAACGAAGAATTGTAGGAGTGAAATCTTGCTATAATTTTAAAGGGCAAGTGGCAATTAAAAGTTTTAAAATACTTAGAGTATTTTTTAGGTTAAACTAAACAAAAGGATTCGCAAATAAAAGCGCTAATGCTACAACCAGCCCATAAATTGTTAAAGCTTCCATAAAAGCTAGACTAAGTAATAAAGTACCTCGTATTTTTCCCTCCGCCTCGGGCTGTCTCGCAATACCTTCTACAGCTTGACCCGCAGCAGTACCTTGACCAACTCCAGGTCCAATAGAAGCAAGCCCTACGGCCAATCCAGCAGCAATAACGGAAGCGGCAGAAATCAATGGATTCATGAGAAGTTCCTCGCAAAAAATAAAAAAAAAATGGTTAATGATACAACCAAGAATTAGGACTTAACTATTCCGAATCATTCTTTGAGTTCGTCGTTATTTGTCTTTATTTCAATTTAATCTCCTTATTCTTATTCATTCAATTCACAGCCATAGACCAGACTAAAGGAAAAGACTTCTATTTGAAAGCCAGGTCCGGAGTAGGGCAAATTATATATATCTCGAGTTCATATATAACTAGTCAATTATCACATATACATGCCTTTGTTACATAATGTAAACCAACGATTCGTATCTTAGATTCAATCGGATTCTATAAATTTGCTTTGAAACATCCACAAAAGTTCGCTTATAGCCATTAGATTCCATATATCTAATTTAGGACTCTAAGTTTTTGTAAACCTTTTTATTCCTTTTAGTTCTCAGCACATGGGATACAACATCGAAAATCTAAATCATTAATATTTAGATTTACTATTGAAATTGGCTGAACAATCTAGAATATTAATTGAGGACGGTATGGTATAAAAGATAAAAGGGCCAAACCAGAAAAATAGGAAAAAGATCTTTTTCCCATTTTTCTAACAATTCGCTCATATCATAATCTTTATTTCCTATTACTCTAGATTCTAGCTCGTAATATACCATACTTTGGGTGTTTATTTTTCTTAAGTATAGTATCTTGAGACAGGCATACATTGACTTGGGCTAAGCTAAGCAAAAACATAGTTCAAAACTAGTCAATGATGACCCTCCATAGATTCTCCTATATAAGCCGCAGCTAAAGTTGCAAAAATAAGAGCTTGAATACCACTTGTAAATAATCCAAGAAACATAACCGGTATAGGAACTACTAAAGGTACTAAAGAAACAAGAACAACAACTACTAATTCATCAGCTAATATATTCCCGAAAAGTCTAAAACTAAGTGATAAAGGTTTTGTGAAATCTTCTAAGATGTTAATGGGTAAAAGGATTGGGGTTGGTTGAATGTATTTACCGAAATAACCTAATCCTTTTTTACTAAGACCCGCATAAAAATATGCCAATGACGTGAGTAAAGCTAAAGCAACCGTAGTATTTATATCATTTGTGGGTGCGGCTAACTCCCCATGAGGTAACTCTATGATTTTCCAAGGTAAAAGAGCCCCTGACCAATTAGAAACAAATATAAATAGAAAGAGCGTTCCAATAAAGGGAACCCAAGTAACGTATTCTTCTCCAATCTGAGTTTTGCTCACGTCGCGAATGAATTCAAGAACATATTCGAAGAAATTCTGACCATCAGTCGGAATGGTTTGTGGATTCCGAACAGCTAGAGTGGCAGAACCTAATAAGATAGCAATTACAACCCAAGAAGTAATAAGTACTTGGGCATGGACTTGTAACCCCCCTATTTGCCAATAGAGATGTTGGCCTACTTCCACACCGGATATATCATATAAGACTTTTAGTGTGGTGATGGAAGATGATAGAACATTCATATTGCCCTCTGACAGAAATAGAACTTTAATAAAATAAATTATTTTGATTCAACCGAATTCTATATTCTATTTTGTATACCAACTAATCACATAATCGCCCATTTTTTTATCTCTTT